TCATAGAATATCTTAATTAAATTATATGTAATGATCAATGAATTCAGTTGAATTCTATATCTACACGCGTAAAAATCCTAGCAAGAATCTAATCTATTCTATAAAAATTTTATATAGAAAATTGCCCTGTAATTGACCAAGACCCAATACTAATATTATTCTTTATTAGTGTAGAATGGAAATATAGATGGGGCGTGGCCAAGTGGTAAGGCAACGGGTTTTGGTCCCGGTATTCGGAGGTTCGAATCCTTTCGTCCCAGGTAGATACATTGTATCAGAGTAAAAGTTTATTTTGAAAGTAACGTTATGTTTAAATGCCTAATATTGGATAGAATGTCATTCTTGTTTCTTTTATAATTTTGAATGATTCTTTTATGAATCATATCTTTGTTTTTCACAACATACAGATATTACTAAATAGATACAGATATTACTAAATAGATTTGTTTGTCATCAAGATATGATGGTAACATAGGTCACACCCTAGTTGAATTCAACTAATTAAAAAAAATGGTTTTTCTTTCAATCTATTTATCTGCTTTAAATCGTTGATGGTTCAATTCGAAAAGAAACAGATATTTTAATTTTTTTAATAAAAAGTAAAGTTAAAGTGTTGCATTCATACAATAACATACAATAATAGGTGGGGTCTTGCTAAGATTGCTTCAAAAAAATTTTTGCCATCTTTGTATAGAAGAATTTGTATAGAAGAAAAAAAGGGTATAGATTAATATGTTTATGTATCGACGGAACCAATGACTATTCATGATTCCATAATTGAATCAATTCCATATGGGTTCCAAATTAGAGGAATTTTTTGTTATGGTAAAACTTCGTTTGAAACGCTGTGGTAGAAAGCAACGTGCGACTTGAAGGACACGATCCGGTGTGGATTTTTATTCTTACATCCGCCATCTTTTCTATGAATGAAGGTGCTCTTGACCCGACATCTGTTCTGTTTTCACTAGAATCCTTTTTTGTTAGGTTGTAATGAATATAGTACATGGTGGAGCTCGGGTAGAAAGTATGGATTCATCTTTCAGGGGGCAAGAATCTAGGGTTAATACCAATCAATAAATTGGAACAACTTTGTAAGTATATCATATATATCAATATAGAAATTGAAAGGATCCGATTCAGTCAAGTTTTTAATTCAAAAGTAAAATTTTTTGAAATTGAGAAAAGTCTTTCGATTCAAAGTGTATCACGCGGGAATCGAGCGTTTATATGATTCTTTGATAGAAAGAAATCACAAAAGGGGTATGTTGCTGCCATTTTGTAAGGATTAAGAAGCACCGAAGTAATGTCTAAACCCACTGATTTAAAACAAAAAAAGGATCCCAGAACAAGGAAACACCGTTTTTTCAATTGTCTCAATAACTGGATAATAAAGATTAAATGAGACAAGCAAGAGGGGGTTAAAGACCATTCAAAAAATGAAATAAATTGCCTAAAGATTTTTTTTTCTTTTAAGCTCTTTGAGAATTATCCAACTTGAGTTATGGGTACAAATGATTTTTATTTTTTCAGGAAGGAAGAAGAAAAAAATGAGTTAAATCCCATTCTAATTTATTTTATCAACTCCTTTGCCAGAAATTATAATTCTATACGTAGACAAAACTCCAAATCATTTTTTCTCGAGCCGTACGAGGAGAAAACTTCCTATACGTTTCTAGGGGGGGTCTTGTTCATTTACTTAGATCTATCCCAATGAGCCGTCTATCGAATCGTTGCAATTGATGTTCGAGCCCGAAGAGAAGGAAGAGATCTTCGGAACGTAGGTTTTTATGATCCGATAAAGAATCAAAGTTATTTAAACGTTCCTGCTATTCTATATTTCCTTGAAAAGGGCGCTCAGCCCACAGGAACTGTTCGGGATCTTTTAAAAAAGGCAGAGGTTTTTAAGTAACTTGGTCCTAATCAAACAAAAATTAATTAAGGAAATAAAGAAATAGAAAGGGATAGTAATTCTTATATAAATTTTTGTATTTATATATATATATATACTTTTTTTTCCTTTTTTGGATTCTACTCATATCTATTTTTCATTGCTTCTATAAAATCTCATGTTCTAGAACGACAAAACTCGAGTTGCTTGATCCTAGAAATAGAAAATTCTGGGAGTTCCTTCAATTGGTCGGTTTTCGTTGAAACTATACTAATAAGTAATAACCAAGGAATCCTCCCTTTTTTATTCTAGTTACTTATTATTGATTCAATCTGATATTTTTTTCTACTTGGTCTTTTTTTTATTCCTCTATCTAAACTTTTTTCAGCTATGTAGTGCCAATCCAACACAAGCCCTTTTTTTAATAGTATTGAAATAAATTTCATTTATTTTGTTTTTCCATTGTATTATTTTCTCAACATTTATATTGACAACAGTGTATCGAACAAATATAATTCATCGTGATAAGTAGATAAATTTATTTTTGTCCGAGCGGTTTGATTTTTACCTTATATTATTCAAATGATGGGATTCCTTGAATTCTCTTTGATA